GAACAGAGGAAAAAGCCTCGGTAACGGTCGGACGATAGTAAAAAGTCATAGCAAACCCCGTAGCTACTTGTACTAAAAAACAAGTAAGCGTAATTCCTCCTAGACAATAAAATATGTTGACATGAGGAGGAACATATTTACTCGTTATATCATCCGCAATTGCCTGAATTTCGAGACGCTCTTCGAACCAATCATATACTTTATTGAGATAGGTAAACCAAGGGACTCCCCCTCTTAGAACTGTATATGAGAATTTCATCTCGTACAGCTCAAGCGGAAACACCCACAAACTGTTTGGAGCGGATAGAAATTTTAAAATTTCTTATCTTAGTCCTAGATTCAATCTTCTCGGAAGATACGAAGGACCAAAAACCCCGAAGCGCTTCTTTGTTGTGATGATAATGCCAAAATATCAAGCCGGCTCATTCGTATTTATGTTAATCGTTACAGGCCTCTTGAATCTTCTCTTTCCCTATTTTCTTTTTATTTATTTGTAGTGTGGATTGTCTTTTTTTTTATAGGAATTCTCTTGTTGAGACCCCACAGAATCGATTGAAACCTCAGATTCATACTAGAACCACGATGAGTCAATAAAGCCCCAAGCTCAGCTCAAAGGTTCCTTGAGTAAGAACCATTTGATCATCACTTATTCAATGAATCAATGGAATTACTAAAAATCCAGAGAAACATTTGTTCTTTGGTTAAAATAAGCATAAGCATTTGAAGGAAGAAAAATCCTTCGATTTCGATCTCGGATTCAAACTATTTGCATTTTTTTTTAGCGCGGTCGCGAGGTCTGAATAGTTAGGTATGAATCATAGTGCGAAATATTTCTTGATCTATTCCATGGATTCCGTGCTCCAGATATTCTAATGAATATCAGACGAGGTAGAACCATCTCTCTCGAGATGACAGACCATTCTCTGTACTATCAATAGGATCCATTTTCACAAGTCACACACTCATATTCCGGAAATACCGAAACAAAGGAATTCCACGTTCGAACTACCCTAACCAGACTATATATTAATAACGAAATTCATAACAAAATGGAATATTACTAGAGAATATTCTGAAAACAAGAAAAGTTTTTTGAATACGCTTTTTTTACGCTTTCGAAAAAAAAAGTAAAAGAGTATCAAACCAACTTGCTTGTTGACTGTCTATTTTTAAAATTGGTTGAGGGGATAACTGCAGTTGTTAGCGCAGCTCTAATGTCTGCTTTTATAGGAAACCTCACCTATAGTGGTAAGAAATACTGCTTCCCCACTTTGCCGACCGGCGGGGCTACGGTTCAAACTATAGATAGGGATTCGGCCTCTGATTCTGCGACGCACGAAGGACAAGACGGATCCGATACCGAAAACCTTTCCGAACGCTACTATGCCGAAGACTCTTCTCTGGAAGAAGGATACGAAGCTGAACATTCTTCTATAGAGGAGGGATCCAACACAGAAGATTCTTCTTTGCAAGAGGGACCCGAGGAGTCACTAGATTCCCTTCGCCAAGAGGTGTAGAGTCTTCGTTGGGCTCTCGATATGAGTCAGAAGACGGCGTTGTCTCGCCTCGAAGCTATCCGACAGGCGCTGCGGGAAAGCGAGCAAAGAGAGCTTGCTCTTAGAGACGAGTTCAACCAACTCCTAGTATTCTCTGTAGTAAAAGTGCCCTTCTATTTTTTCTATATATATATATATTTCTAAAATAGATACAGAATAGATGAGGGTTATTTCGTTAATTGGATTGTAGGATTCCAGATTTCTATACTCGAGTACCCTAAAAAAAAGAAGCCTAATTGAGTTATTTTGGGTTAAAAAGACTTCTTGGTTCTTATGGATCTAATTCGTTGAGATTCCGTCCAGTAAAACGGAAGAATTATAAATCTCCAAAATAATACATAGGAATACCGCAAATAGAGCCATTGCGACACCCATCAAAGGAGTAGTTCCCCATCCAGGAGCCACTTTTCCATATTCCGAATTCAACGGTTTCAATAAAGCCCCTACAGTTGTTCGTCTTGGACCAGATCTAGAATTACCCTCAACGGTTTGTGTCGCCATAAATACTATTGGTTAAGATCTATTGACTTTGTATACCCTTCCGTTGTAAATAAACGATCTTATCATAGATCCATTGTAGTCTTGAAATTCTCTAATATCTAATAATGGAAACAGCAACCCTAGTCGCCATCTTTCTATCTGGTTCACTTGTAAGTTTTACCGGGTACGCCTTATATACCGCCTTTGGGCAACCCTCTCAACAACTAAGAGACCCATTCGAGGAACACGGAGACTAGTTGAAGTAATGAGCCTACCCTATTGGGTAGGCTCATTACTTCAATTGAGATAACTAAAAATCATTTCACTTTTTCATTTTTAGTTGGAACCTTCGGTGGTTCTCGAAAAAAGATAGCGAAAAAAATGATCCCTAGAGTAGAGACTAAGAGGAATGTATAAACCAATGCTTCCATAGATTCGATCGTGGTTTACAATTATAGCTTCCACATCTGTTCATTTGGTGGGATCATCTCCCAGATAAAGAAAGGGCAAGAGTCAAAAGGCAGTGATCCACAAATCAAGGTTTCTCTGATACCCCGTGTTAACGCAAAAAAAATAAAATAAAGGCGGAAAATACCAAAGCAATGTTGGATCAGATTACCTGTCTTCTTGTAGTTGGATCTCCAAGTTTTTGGAATGCTCCAAATTCCACTTGAGCATCCAAATCTGGGTCAATGCCGGCAAAAACATCTCTGAACAAAGTTCGCGCACCGTGCCAAATGTGCCCGAAAAAGAAAAGCAAAGCAAATGAAGCATGGCCAAAAGTAAACCAACCCCTGGGACTGCTACGAAAAACACCATCCGATTTCAAAGTAGCACGATCTAATTCAAAAATTTCACCCAATTGAGCGCGTCTAGCGTATTTTTTCACAGTAGCAGGATCGCTATAACTTACTCCATTGAGTTCACCACCATAGAACTCAACAGTTACACCGACTTGTTCGACACTATACTTCGACTCCGCCCTTCGAAAAGGAACGTCGGCTCTCACAATTCCATCTCTGTCTACCAAAACGACTGGAAATGTTTCAAAAAAGGTAGGCATACGGCGTACAAAAAGCTCGCGGCCGTCTTTCTCTCTAAAAATAGGATGTCCTAACCATCCAACCGCTATTCCATCCCCGTTGTCCATTGAGCCCGCTCTGAATAATCCCCCTTTAGCTGGATTATTTCCGATGTAATCATAAAAAGCTAATTTTTCTGGAATTTTAGACCAAGCTTCTGAGAAACTCTGATTTTCGGCTAGGCCGACGCCAACTCTTCGATATATTTCTTGCTGGAAGTATCCTTGATCCCATTGATACCGGGTGGGACCAAATAATTCGATCGGGGTCGTTGCTGAACCATACCACATAGTGCCAGCAACAACAAAAGCTGCAAAAAAGACAGCGGCGATACTACTGGAAAGTACAGTTTCAATATTACCCATACGTAATCCTTTGTATAGACGTTGGGGCGGACGGACACTAAGATGGAATAGGCCCGCCAATATACCCAAGGTCCCTGCTGCAATATGATGAGAGGCTATTCCTCCTGGAACAAAAGGATCAAAACCTTCTACACCCCACGCAGGATTTACAGACTGTACCTTTCCCGTGAGTCCATACGGATCGGACACCCATATTCCAGGACCATACAAGCCTGTGACATGAAATGCGCCAAACCCAAAGCAAGCTAGCCCGGAGAGAAATAAATGAATTCCAAAGATCTTGGGCAAATCCAAAGAAGGTTTTCCTGTACGCTCATCACAGAATATTTCTAGATCCCAATACACCCAATGCCAGATAGCTGCCAAGAAGCACAAGCCAGAAAATACAATATGTGCCCCGGCCACACCTTCGTAACTCCAAATACCCGGATTCGTTATAGTGCTTCCTGCGAGACTCCAACCGCCCCACGAATTGGTTATTCCTAAACGAGTCATGAAGGGGATAACGAACATACCTTGTCTCCACATCGGATCAAGAACGGGATCAGAGGGATCAAAAACGGCCAATTCGTATAGGGCCATCGACCCGGCCCAACCCGAAACTAGAGCAGTATGCATTATATGGACAGAAAGCAACCGACCGGGATCATTCAATACGACAGTATGAACACGATACCAAGGCAAACCCATGGAAAGACCTCTTTCTCAAAGAAAAATAGACACTATGTAACTTTCTCGCATTGGTAGCTATGGACTTCCCCTTTTCAATGGACTGGGGCAAGGGTAAATCTTTATTCCATTCCCTTGCTTGGGAATAACGGACCAATTCTGTTTGTAGGAACAAATGGAAACTGATCTATTCTATACCCGATAAGTATCAATCCGCAATGGGGTATTGGTCTGGTCCTATTTTGTCCAATGCTCCGTCTTCTTCTATGAGCTTTTCAATCTATGGAAAAAATAAAATCCGAGGCAATATTCTGACAAAAAGGCGTTTTTCCGACGCTTTCGCATAAAAGTGACCCGAGGATCCCTCCTGTCCTCCTTTTATGCCTGTTGGTATTCCGAAAGTTCCCTTTCTCATCCCGGGAGACGAGGAGGAAACGTGGGTGGACTTATAGTGCGACTTGTCAGACATATTGGGTCCTATGGGAGTTCCCCGTTATAGTCCCCGATCCCGATATCTATCCTCTCTTTTGCCCCCAAAAGATTGATTGAACCATCAAACAAAAATTGAAAGCGTGAATTGAAATGTAATTAGATCAATTGGGAGATCCATATTACGATTTTCAATTAGAGTGGAAGAATTTATGGTTGGCTTGGTTGGACCACTAAAATGAGGCAGCCCGGCTGCGCTCATAAAATACCCAAAACTAGGAATATGTCTAATTAAGTTTGTATCATAACATAAAAGATTCCTATTTATTAGACCGTGGAGGCGATTCCAAACCGCCAACTATTCGATGGAGTCATAGATACTATGACTCCATCGAATAGTTGGCGGAAGACAGGAAAAAAAATGGGAGTCATTTGGCCTAGATATGCCAATCGAGGTCGGGTGGATCTTTTTTACACGGAGTAGAGCCTCAACCTAAAAGAATGAAAAAAAAAGCCCATCTCAGTAACAAGAAAATGACACCCTAATAGAATTGAAAATAGAATAGAATTGAAAATCAAATTTCGATGAAATAAACCAAAACATCAATGAAAAGTTCGTTCGACAAGTTTCAAGTTTAATAAATTTGGTTTGGGGGGGAAGTGAGCCAAAACGTATCTTTCTTGAAAAATGGAAGAAAAATAAGTACGCTCGTTAGGAGTTATAAAAGTCTTGCTCTGAAACAATGAAAAGGGCTGGAATTTACACATTGATTTTTTTTGCAATTTTTTGAACCGTATGCACCCAAAAGTGCGTGTATGGTTCCTAAGGGGTCCAATGGTGTCCGAATCAACAGACTTCATCGAGAAAGATGCCTTTTTTTAGGACAAAAGATGGATTTTGAAATCACGAATACCATTTTGGGTCTCCTGGTATTTCTCAGTAAAGAGGATAAAAACCGGGAGCATTCTTTACTTATAAACTGTCCCGGCGGATGGGTATTCTGCGGAATCGCTCTCTTTGATATGATACGATTTGTGCCACCCCATGTAAATACAATAGGCGCAGGGAAGGCCTATTCAATGGGATCCTTGGTCTTGACCGGAGGAGAAATTAGCCAACGTGTAGCATTACCTCACGCTTCAGTTCGTGCCAATGCATTTTTATTTTTTTATTTATTTAAGAGAAAAAGAAAACTCTGCCTTCGCCATTAGAGGAAAAGGAAATATGAATAAAATAATAAGTAATAATAGCATGGCACTTCGAGTTCGATAGGAGCAATTAATTATTAATTATTGTTTTTTCATACGAGAGATTCTTCGAGAGAGTGGTATGAAACAAAAGGCATTTCCAATTGGATCTTATCTATCGGGGATCCAGTTCAGCGTTACAAACTTTTTGGTTTTCATATCATACGCTAAGTCCCTTTACCACTATTTAGTGTATGGGCGATTTTGAAAATGAAACAAAAAACACGATTATTTTTCCTTAGTTGATCAAATCAAACAGACACTTTGGGATTGCTGAATCGCGGACTAGAAAAATAGATAAAGCAACGGAGCCATCATAGTACAGTGTACAGTATTAATATTTTGAAATTCTCTCGAAGGGAAGGGTGGTAAATGGATCATTGAACGATCCTCGGGTCTTAGAGATCCTATATTTTCTCTTTGTTCATTCAATGGAAGTGAAATGAAAAAAAAAAAGTAAGTGAATTCCATCGTGGAGCCGTATGCAATGCGCAAACGATGCCTGTACGGTTGCTCACCTCTCTCTTTTTGTTCTTCTAATTCGTTACCTTACCTCTTTCCTTATCCAAATCGTGCGAAATAGAGGAATCATTCATGATGCTATATTATACCATTTAAGGTATTGGTCCACCAACCTACGAGTTCTTATCTTGGGGATACCCTAGGGGAATTGTACACGGATGGAGATGAATTCCAAAGTCTCCGCGACACCGTCATAAGGCTTTATAGACAAAGAACAGGACAACCCGAGTGGGTTATAGTTCGGGACCTGGAAAGGGATTCTTTTATGACACCAACAGAAGCCAAAATTCATGGAATTATTGATCTTGTAGCGCTTCCGGGTGAATGGGAATTCCCTTTGTTCAAGAAACTCCCGGACTCCTACGAACCGGAGACGTGGGAAGGGATTCTTTATAATGACACCAACAGAAGCCAAAATTCATGGAATTGTTGATCTTGTAGGGGTTGATCTTGAACCGCTATGCTAGAATTTGTTAGTTTCCCTCTTTTGACCGAGGTAAAATGGGTCAAGTCTCCAATTAGACAATTAGAATAGAATCATCCGGTTAGGATGGATCTAAACCAGCCCATTCTGTATATGATTCAGCATGCCAACTATTAAACAACTTATTAGAAACACAAGACAGCCAATCAGAAATGTCAAAAAAGCCCGCGCTCTTCGGGGATGTCCTCAGCGTCGAGGAACATGTACTAGGGTGTATGTGCGACTCGTTCAGATCATGAACTGGACCAAAAGAAAGGAGACAATTTTTCCAGTATCAAAGATCAGTACCAATGAATAGGATAGAGTGGAAGAACTCCATTCACTGTGTCTAAAAAAAAAAAAAGACCTTTATTGTATTGTGTATGAAATTTATGGTTGCCATTGGTACAAATCCGATCACCTCAATTGGAGATGAGAAGCAATTCCCCATTGGTAGCAAATGGTTATCCATTAAGCGGGGGAAATCTTATTTAAGAAGCATAAAAATGATGCTCCTATTCTTGCAAGAACGGACTCACAGGGTCAGCTACCTAACCAACCTTCATAATTAAATGCCGTTACTGTATAGGTAGATCTTATTGTGAAAAGACCTATTACTAGATAATTCATGGGTAGAGCCAAAGAGTGTGAACTATACAAGTTACTAAAGAAGGAAGGGGCTCCGGTGTATAGAAAGGACCTCACCGTTTAAAAAGTAACCATAGAAACGATGGAACCCACTATTTTTGATTCATTTAGATTTATTACTTAAATTGACTTTGACTAGTTTTTTGAGCAATCTAATTTCTTATTTCGAGGTGAAATGCCTGGAAAAAATCGTGGTTGGGAAGGTCATCGTAGCAAAAGCCATTGGAATTTTTTTTTTATACATCGGAAGAATCCGTTTTGTTATTAATAGACCGGTAGGGGGGGCAAGAATGACTGAAAGAAAAGCAAACAATTAGTTATTCATCAAAGTTTCATTGGATTCAATGACCAGAATTAGACGAGGATATATAGCTCGGAGACGTAGAACAAAAATGCGTCTATTTTCATCAACTTTTAGAGGGGCTCATTCAAGACTTACTCGAACTATGACTCAACAGAAAACGAGAGCTTTGGGTTTTGCTCATCGGGATAGGGGCAGGAAAAAGCGAGATTTTCGCCGTTTGTGGATCACTCGTATAAATGCAGTAATTCGTGAAATTAAGGTATTCTATAGTTATAGCAGATTTATACACAATCTGCACAAGAAGCAATTGCTTCTTAATCGTAAAATACTAGCACAAATCGCTATATCAAATCGAAATTGTCTTTCCATGATTTCCAATGAGATCATTCATTTTGAAGGGAAGGGTTTAAACGAAGTTCCCCGGAGCATGAACTCCGGGAAGGTAGAGTCTAAATTAATAGGATAATATAGTCAAAATGAACGAGCACGATTCACTAAAAAAAGACATATTTCTTCTTTTTCTTTCCCGATTTCTTCTTTTTCTTTCCCGATTTCTTCTTTTTCTTTCCCGATTTCTTCTTTTTCTTTCCCGATTCGGATTCTTTTTGGTTTCTTCCGACGTGACAATCCAATCTGGGTTCTCTCATTTTTTGAACAAAACATCAACCCCTGTTGGGAATCCTAGTTGGGTTGGAGATTGGAATTTTTATTCTTTTTATTCCATTGTGGCCGTAGGCCTATTTTTTTTCTGGTTCTAGGACCTTTAGTCTTATGGCTACGACCTTTAGTCTTATGGGTTGACTTAATTCTTTCAAATGCTTTCTGATTATCCGCATTAAGAACAAAAGGTAACAAAGCTAAAATACGAGCTTGTTTTATAGCAAGCGTAATTAATCGTTGTTGTTTCAAGGTCAATCGATTCACTCGTCTAGATAATAGTTTTCCTTCTTCACTAATAAATCTACTAATTAAACTTATGTTTCTATAATCAATTCGATCCCCCGATCCAATTGGGGGCAAACGCCTACGAAAAGATTGCTTGGATTTCGATTTCAGAAAGGGTTTTTTCTTGGATTTCAGAAAAGTTCGCTTAGATTTCAGAAAGGGTTGCTGCTTGGATTTCAGAAAAGGTCGCTTGGATTTATCCATGGTTTATTTAGTCCTTATCTCTAAAATCCTATTTCTGAATTCGAATTTGGGATCCGACCGAAATAGGAGTTGATTTGATTTGTTTATATATATTATATGTAATTTGTTCTTGTTACTAGGAAAGGTGGCAGTTCCGAAGGTGTCAGTTCCGTTCGATCTATTTCTTTATCTCCCCATGAATTGTATGCTTGTAACAATGGGGGCAGAATTTTCTCAATTCCAATCGACTAGGTGTCTTGTGTCGATTCTTTTGAGTAATATATCTGGAAATCCCCGGGGATTCCTTAGTAACACTGTTTCGGACACAACTGGTACATTCCAAAATAACTCTAACTCTAACTCTGACATCTTTTTTACCCTTGGCATCTTTTTTACCCTTGGCCATGAACCTCCTTTGAATTTTGGATTCACTCAACTCTTCTATTTTCAATCCGAAACGAAGAAAAAAAAAGGAAAAAAAATAGAAGTGGCTAACCCGAAATACGATTAGGAACGATTTCGTTGCAATCAATAGAGTAATATTAAGAAGTAATACAATGATTTTTAACTCTCAATTATTTCGAATCCCAATCCAATAGAGTATTTCATTTAAGTATCTTATATGCTTTTGTTACCCTAAACCCATTTTTTCTATTTTCATACTCCCTCTATGCTATGAATTCGAGCCTAACCTCGAGTTTCGCCGAGGTTGAATCCCCTTTGAGTCTTTTTCTGTCTTCCTTTCTTTATCCTAAAAAAATGAAAAAAATAAGAAAACAAAGAAAGAGAGATAGGAAGAGGTCTTAGCCACAGATAATTTATTGTATCGCTAATCTTCTTCATCCCTTCCCATGTCAATAACTAGAATGAAAAAAGGGGAATGTCAACGCATCCGGGAAGAAACGATTGATCTCTATCAATAGACCTGCTAAAGACCCGAACCATAGAGTACTTAGCACAGGTGCCGCGGAGAGATATGTTTTTAGATCGCGCATTGAAAATCCTCCTTCTTTATTGAAATACATATCTGATCAGATGCATAGGTCGTTAAGGATCGCTTGTATTTTATTTGTACGCGGAATCCCTAACAAAAACGGATATATACCACAACCTGGTCAATCTGGTCAATGTCAATAACACTAAGATTTCTCTTTCCTTAAAACAGAAAAGGGCGTCCCACTACTCCTGAGTATTACTGATAAGTATTCATTTATTTCTACGTTAGGTTTCATATCTATCTATTTCCTATCTATAGACTCGAAGTCTTTGATTATTAATATGCATATAATTCTTTCTATTTATAATATTTTTATTTTTATAGGTTATACGTGTTCTATGAGACCAAGAGACCAAAAAGAAGAAAGGGCAAGATAGATTGTATCTCAATGGGGAAATAATGATGTGGAAAACAAGACAGGGATTCTATACAATGGTACTGTATACCAATTGAAAGGGATGTAGCGCAGCTTGGTAGCGCGTTTGTTTTGGGTACAAAATGTCACGGGTTCAAATCCTGTCATCCCTACCTATTCTTTCTCCTATGGGCAGTAACGAGGGGTCCGTTGAGATCGATTGAATTTGGACCTACAGAGTCTTTCCTATGATACTCTATGTATACACGGTCTGGGGTGTCCAAAAAAAAAAAAGAATCCTTTTCTTTTTTTCTTTGCGGTCTTATCGATGGTGATAAGAAAGCGCTCTTAGTTCAGTTCGGTAGAACGTGGGTCTCCAAAACCCGATGTCGTGGGTTCAAATCCTACAGAGCGCGATTCTGTTCTTCTTAGGTCGAATTCGAGCGAAATAACTTCACTAACTTGACCAGCAACCTGAATTCGACCTCCTCCTTTTTTGAGTCTGCAGGAGGTCAATCAAAAAACGAGATGTTAATGTTACTTAATCAAAGGTCCAACTGATCGCTGCGTCTGTATTGTAAATATGCAGTTACAAATAATCCAGCCAAAGTAATCGGAATTAGACCTAACACGATTCCAAATAGTAAAACTTCAATCATTTCGATTTGTTTGAAAAGGGAAAAGAGAGGGAATATCTATCCTTAACTATTCATCCGAATTGACCACGAATCTCATCAAGTAAGAATTCACAATTGATGCGGAAAGGCAGGCACTCTAGAATCCGCGGAAACATTTCTTTTTAGATTTATAAATGAATTGTTCATTCAATTCATTTCAAATAAGTCGTATCTTGCTCAGACCAATAAATAGAGCCGGGGTTATAGTTGAAGCCGCCAATAGAAAGCCGAAATAACTAGTTATAGTAGGCATGAAGAAGCTAAAGGAGATACATTATTTTTATCCATATGGTTCTAAAACACTTACCTAAGTTTCCGCTTTTGAAAGATAGGAGGATACGAAAAAATACCAATTGAGAGAATCAGAATCCGTTCCAATTTCATTTTGATTCATCAGTCATTCTAGGGGGCCCTAACAAAGATAGGGCGGGATAAAAAAAGGCTAGATTGATCAAAGGCTGGATGGATGGATCATCTGTGACATCTACCGATTCCCCGATTGCAAATCAACAGATTCATTCCGCCACTCCTGAGTAAAGTACTAGGAATAAGAACTTTGTCGCCGAATTTCATTCACAAATGAAACTTACTTTGAATCGCTGTGGAATAAAATTCGAAAATCGTTTTGATTTTGATCATTTCTTTTTCAACTGTATTAAATCTAGTTTCTATTTTGGAACGAACGACCTTATAACACCCTTTACCTGATTCGAGTAAGTAGTAGGTTCTTTAATCACACATAATATCTCGAATGAGAAAAAAGTATCACACGATCGCTCGAAGAAATAAAACCTTTCTTTTCTATTTTATTTTGGGACAACTCTAAGGCTAGTAATTCTATTATCTTTTCCTTTTAGGTTCTACATTTTTTCTTTCCATATTCTGGAGTCCCACCGGTCAAGAAGGAACCCTTGGTCCTAATGCAGCAATGGTTGCATCAGGAATGTGGATTGTTACAACTATTGTATTGTTTGTTTTCGTTCATGGAATCCTATCTACTACTGTTATTGTATTACTAATCAATTCCTTGAAATGAAAGGATTCGAACAAAAAACCTTTTCGACTCTAGAACCAAGAGAAGGGGACTTCTAAATTTCGCATCGAATCAAATTGTGGGAATCTGAGAATCTCTTTCGTGAATTATTAGAACCCAACTCATCGGACTCGCACTTTAGCGGATCTTCCGGTTCTAGTCCAAAGCTAGTAATGGAAAGCACCCTATACTACAACTACAGGAATTTTCGATTGAATGACACGTGGTTCCACATAGATAAGGAACAAGAAAAGAAGAAATCAATTATGTATCACTTCCCTTGGAGACTGATTGAACTTGCGTTGCTGTGTCAGAAGAAGGGTAGCTATACTGATTCGGTATACTCTAAAGACGCCTTCGGTGCACTATTGACGATCTCACAAAGATGAAAGGTCAGTGGGTTTCCATTTACTGATCCCATCTTTTACGGAATCGATCCTCTTTGACTGTACAAGAATATGTGGAGCTCAGCATGTCTGGAAGCACGGGAGAACGTTCGTTTGCTGATATTATTACCAGTATTCGATACTGGGTCATTCATAGC